AAGGTGAAAAAGGGGGTTGCTCCTTCGGCAAAACTAGGATAAAGTTGAGCCAAAAGGTCCCGATTCAATATAAATTCATGAGGAAGTGGTATCTCTTTAGGATCCACCCCGGCGTCAAGAAATTGGTTAATTGGTAAAGATACATGGATTTGGTGTCCCGCCCAAGAAAGAGACCCAAGTCCTAATAATCCCGCTAAGTGGTGATTCAACATGGATTCTACATCTTGGAACCAGGCCAATTTGGGAGCAGCTTTGTGATAATGGAACCAACCAGCAAAAAGCATTAACGCTGCAAAAATCAATGCACCAATTGCAGTACAATAGAGTTGTAATTCACTAGTTATTCCAGATGCTCGCCAAAGCTGAAAAAACCCAGAGGTTATTTGGATTCCTCGGAAACCCCCGCCTACATCACCATTCAATATTTCTTGCCCTACTATGGGCCAAACTACCTGAGCGCTGGGTCCAATGTGAGTAGGATCACTTAGCCATGCTTCATAATTGGAAAACCGGGCACCATGAAAGTACATGCCACTCAACCAAAGAAAGATAATGGAGAGTTGCCCGAAATGAGCACTAAAGACTTTTCGAGAGATCTCCTCCAAATCACCCGTATGACTATCGAAATCGTGAGCATCAGCATGTAGGTTCCAGATCCAAGTGGTAGTATCAGGGCCCTTAGCTAGTGTTCTTGAGAAATGACCGGGTCGGGCCCATTCTTCAAAAGATGTTTTTACAGGATCCCTATCCACAACAATTTTTACTTCTGGTTCCGGGGAACGAATAATCATTAAGTCCTCCTCTTTCCGGACAAGACATACAAAGAGACCCGCCAACTGTCTTTTTAGTGAATCTTTGAAAGATAGATTTTGAAAGATAGATATTATGATTAGTTCTTTTCTTTACTATCTACCGTTCTTCTATTTTTTTTTTAGTTATTCACTGGAGCAATTATATATTGAAGTCAATCCGAGGCAAGTGTTCGGATCTATTATGACATAAAGATTTGGTGCCTAACGGACATTGTTTTGTCTTGAAAAACAAATATTTCCCGACGTAATAAAAAAAATCTTTTTGAAATTTAAGAAACTAGTGTATTTTTTTTTAAGGTATAAGCTCCTATCGACATCTACTTTCCTTGAGCATAATATAATATAGGGTGTTTTATTTTATTCTAAATTCCAAGATAACTCATTAGAATTATTAATAAGACAGTCCTGATATATTAGCAATATTTATATTGCTAATATTTTTAGTCACTTTATTACTTCTATTCTAGACCCTATCCCTATGGTTTATCCTTATGAAATATCATATAAAATAGAAGGTAGAAGAAAGGGATATAATGAAATTCTTGATTCGATCTTACGACCTAATTTATTTGATTAATGGATCAACAACCAAACCACCCATTTATGAAAAAGAAGGAGCGTTCTCTTATTCAAATTCAAAGCGCTTCGTAATCTTCAACCAGTTCTGTGCTTCAATATAATTTCCCGGAGTAAGCGCTATAGCTTGTTTCCAATACTCAGCAGCTTGATCAAACCAAGCTTCTGCAATTTCCGAATCACCCTGTAGAATGGCCTGTTCTCCTCGGTCGGAATAGGCAGTTCCTTCCCTTAGAACCGTACTTGAGAGTTTCCTACCTCATACGGCTCATACATTGCTATCTTAATTTCCCCTATCTTAACTGAATTTGATTTATCAAAAATCGATCCAATTTGTTTTTGGGTTAAGCAGAAGAAGTTAATTACCTAAGTTTCAAACCCTAATTTTTATCAATAATCAGTTTGATCTTTTTTCCCACCTTCAGAAGAATGGAGCATAGATAGATCTAGAGCCTTCGTTCGAATTTTCTGAAAGGTAACTATCCCGGTTTCATATATGAAATCTCTATAGAATCCTTGAAAAAGACTTTTTTTCATAAGAAAGAAAAAAGAACTTACTATCTTTGGGATCTGATACTACACCGCTGCTTAATCCCTTAGTGGATCGGCTCTATTACATAAGCGGATTCCTAAATTTGGCCCCATATCATGGGATAAGATAAGTAAGCAGTTTTTTTTAGTTGTATCGACCCAGTCGCTCACTAATTGATCTTTACGGTGCTTTCTCTATCAATTTGAGAACTTTATCCATAGAGTAGTAGTATAGGCCATACTTTCTTCCTTTTTTGATTCTCTTGAAGTGTCCTTCCTACAGCTGATAGGGAAAAATCGTTGTTTTTACGACCCCTATGTAGAAAGCCCTTTTTTTTCTAGTAAATACTAGAAAATTTGATCCTATCTTTTTTTCTTTCTATAGTGGAGATAGTCGCACGTAATGACAGATCACGGCCATATTATTAAAAGCTTGCGGTAAGAAGGGGTTTCGTTCTAGTGCCCGGAAATAATATTCCAAAGCCTTTGTATGCTCTCCATTGCTTGTGTGTATAAGTCCTATGTTATAGAGTATATAACTTCGATCATAGGGGTCGATTTCTAGTCGCGTAGCTTCATAATAATTTTGCAAAGCTTCCGCATAATTTCCTTCGGATTGAGCCAACATCCGTTACGGTCGGTTATTCTATTCAAAAAATCTCCGTTCCAAAACCGTACATGAGGTTTTCATCTCATACGGCTCCTCCCTTCTGTACATAGTACTAAGCGAAATAATCTATAGAATCAAAATAGAATTAGTCCCTTCTCATTATGAATCAAAAGGGGCTGGTATTTTTCCAAGAAATCTCTAGCCAACCTTCTCGCAAGAGGTTTTTCTTAACACCAATGAATTCTATTAATGCTAGAAAAAAACGATAGCTCCAAGAATTTCTTTGTTCTCAACGCCCCCTATTTAGAGGAATTAGTCACTTCAACGATCTTTGATGGTTATAGGGGTATCCAAAGTACAAACCTGATGGTTGTTTGTTATCCCAACCATTCTTCCCAACCCTGATCCGTATCAGGAAAGGGCTAATTTCTAACAAAGTTTTTCTCTTGTTGATTCCTTTCCTATTTCTAGGTGTAGTGCTTTTCTCCCCTATGCTGCCTACTGGTACTAATAGAGTAGGGTTGGCCTGTAATCCATAACCTATCCTGTAGGTGTAACCTTTCGCTCAATACTTAAATCTATAATTGAAGCATCTGAGGCCGCATCAATCGAGGATACACGACAGAAGGAATTGTTAGTTCACCTCACCTTCCCGAAGCGTGGGTTTTCTTTACTAATATTGTTCTCTCTATGCGAACCCCCTCTCTTTCTCGGAAGACTGAGGTGTAGGTAGGGCTAAAAAAACAAAAAAAAAGAATCAAATCGCACCATCTCTATAATAAGTAAATGCCTTTTTTTCTCCTGAGGTTGTCGGAATTATTCGCAATAAAATATTGGCTACAATTGAGGAGGTCTTATCAATGAAATTTCCATTTGCGCGGGATCTAGGCATAATTCCCAACCCATTCTATATAGAATTGTTTTCATTCCTTCACAAAATAACATAAAAACAAAGACATTCGATTCTTATAAATCGATCCATCCATATGCTCTAAATCCATATGCTTTAAATGGATAAGAGAGATATGGATTTTCCGCGCAGCTCAAATTGTATCCTTTTTCTTCTGCTTGGACAAGAGGAGATATGAAATATTTTACTAAGACTGGATTTCATTCCACTTTCCTATTTCTCAACAATAACTTCTCTCATCAGCTATTTCGTGTTTTCAAAGTCATTAATTGTCTCATACCCTATTTTTTATTTCGATAGTATGGTGTAGCGTACCTTATGCAAACAGAATTCTAAGGTTTCTTTATTTTATTATGCAATAAGAATAATTCTTCCATTGTCTTTTTCTTTGGTTGCGGGAAAACCCAAACTAAAACTTTTATTTTATAGGGAGCGCAATTCCTAGTAAAAAAATCCTAAGATCCTTCCACTTACAGCAAAAGGAATTTTTCCAATAGAATTACGGAACCCCCGAGCGGTTGCGGTTGTACCTGTACTGCAGGAATAAGAAAACTCGCTATTCACTCAGTTTATTTTCCATAATAAGATTATTGTAGGAGAGATGGCCGAGCGGTTGAAGGCGTAGCATTGGAACTGCTATGTAGACTTTTGTTTACCGAGGGTTCGAATCCCTCTCTTTCCGTTTTTCTTAATTTATCAAGGTTAACGATCACAATTTAGCAAATCAAATAACAATTTATTCCAGCAATAATATCTTATTTAAGAGAAATTCTCTATAGCAAATTACTGTGGGATGTAAAATATACATAGAGGAAAAAAAAAAGATCCTAGGGTTAATCCATTTTTGCTAGTTGAGTGGGAAAATATGAATTAGTGGTCTTACGAATTAGTCGTCTTAGGTCGATTTAGTTCGGGGGAAGGGTAAGGGGAAGAAAATTCTATGAACCTTTCTTTTTTTCGTTAAGTTCAAGTCTGACGAGAGTAATATTCTACAACTAACAACTCATTTATTTTGAGACCGACCCACTTCCTATCTAGGATTTTATTTACTAGTCCTTTATATTCTAATGTGTCAATCGTCAAATGTTTTGGTAATTTCCCTGGGTCGGATGAAGCAATATAATTTTGAACCAGACCTTTTGATCTTTGGTTATCTTTCGTAGTAATAATATCTCGGGGTTTGCAACGAAAACTTGGTATATTGACTATACGACCATTAACTAAAATATGTCTATGGTTTACTAATTGGCGGGCCCCAGGAATGGTTGAGGCCATACCCAATCGAAAAAGGATGTTATCCAAACGCATTTCAAGTAATTGTAGTAAAACCTGGCCTGTTGACCTTTTTGCTTTTCCAGCGATATGTACATATCTAAGTAATTGTCGTTCTGTCAGACCATAATGAAAACGCAATTTCTGTTTTTCTTGAAGACGAATACGATATTGTTCCTTTTTCCCAGAATGGAATTTCTTTTTCAGATTACTTCCGGATTTAGGTGTTTTTCTAGTGAGTCCTGGTAAAGCTCCCAGACGGCGTATTTTTTTTAAACGAGGTCCTCGATAACGGGACATGAAGACTCCTTTTTTATTTTATTGAAATTTCATTTTACACAATTAATTTCATTGTATTTACATTACAGAATACATCGAAATTAAAACTGAATTAAACTACAGGATAAACAGAGTCAAATCAACTAAAGTACCAAAAAAAATGGAATTTCATCAAAATCTGTATTTTTTGTATATATATTATTTATTTTATTGTTTTGTATCTAGCAAAATTGTAAGATAGAAAACATAAAAGATCCTCGATTCTCCATTTAATTCGGAAAAAAAGAGATTTTTGTTCGTAGAACATCGATAGAGAAAAAAAGCCGACTATCGGATTTGAACCGATGACCCTCGCATTACAAATGCGATGCTCTAACCTCTGAGCTAAGTGGGCTTACATAGCAGAAATAGTGTAACAAATAGAAATAGGTATAGTATAGGAAATCCGTAAAATCTCAGATCTTAGTTATTAATCTTCGCTATTAACTAGATTTGAAATTTTAAGTTCTACTTATAAAAAAAAAACTAAAACTTCTTAAAGATAAAATTACCTTGATATGCTTAACTAGAAGATATCTTTAAATAAAATTAGAAAATTTATTGAATTTTCTTTTTATTTCTCTAATTCGCAAATCCATTTTTCTATATAGAATAGAATTGATTCCTATTTCTATAATGGAATTGGATTTCAGATATTTTCAATTTGATATGGCTCCGACGAATAATCTAATACATAGAAAAGAATTCTATATATATATGAAAGATATAATAAAGAGAAAATACGACTTTATTTTGAGATATTTTTTTATTTGTTAATAATTTGAGAATTCCTATTTCACTAAGGAGAACATAGAGTCATAGCAAATAAAATTGCTAATTCTGATTAGAAAAAAAAAGAATAAATATCAAGCGTTATAGTATGATTTAAAATACTCTAAAAAGTAAGACAGTAGGGGGGGAGAGAAAAACTTTGGGATATATTGATTCGGATTGAATTGCAAATACCTCAACGATACAATCAATTCAATTCTGAATTGCAATAAGCAAGTGGGGTCTCTCAATCAAATAGAGTCGAACTGCTAGACTACAAAAACTAAGAGATGGATGAAATTACACAAGGAATCCTTGTCTCAAAGAAGAGGAAAATGGGGATATGGCGAAATCGGTAGACGCTACGGACTTGATTGTATTGAGCCTTGGTATGGAAACCTGCTAAGTGGTAACTTCCAAATTCAGAGAAACCCTGGAATTAAAAAAGGGCAATCCTGAGCCAAATCCGTGTTTTGAGAAAACAAGGGGGTTCTCGAACTAGAATACAAAGGAAAAGGATAGGTGCAGAGACTCAATGGAAGCTGTTCTAACGAATCGAGTTAATTACGTTGTGTTGTTAGTGGAACTCCTTCTAAATTTGAGAAAGAAGGGCTTTATACATCTAATAAACACGTATAGATACTGACATAGCAAATGATTAATCAAAGAACGCATATTATAATATAGGTTCTTTATTCTTTTTTAGGTGGATTAATCGGACGAGGACAAAGAGAGAGTCCCATTCTACATGTCAATACTGACAACAATGAAATTTCTAGTAAAAGGAAAATCCGTCGACTTTATAAGTCGTGAGGGTTCAAGTCCCTCTATCCCCAAACCCTCTTTTATTCCCGAACTATAGTATTTATCCTCTTTTTTCCTTTTTATCAATGGGTTTAAGATTCATTAGCTTTCTCATTCTACTTTTTCCAAAAGGAGTGCGAAGAGAACTAAATGGATCTTATCCTAGAATATATTTTTTTTTATTCGAGTATCGGGAAGGGAAGGAATCCCGGTTATTCACTCTATTTTTAAGTATTATTAAGTAAGCCATATACAATGCGTAGGACTACCCCCCATTTTCAAATTTCGAATTTGAAATACTTTATTTAATTGATTTTGTAGTCCCTTTAATTGACATAGATACAAATCCTCTACTAGGATGATGCACAAGAAAAGGTCAGGATAGCTCAGTTGGTAGAGCAGAGGACTGAAAATCCTCGTGTCACCAGTTCAAATCTGGTTCCTGGCAGAGAAAAAAAAAAAGATCTACCGAATAGGTATTGATACAAATACCTCGAGATGGATTGGCATACATATTCGTTCATAATCTAAATAGATTATGATTTATTCATCTAAGTGGATAAGTCTATAATATAGAAGCACTTCTTTTTCTTTTTAGAGAATGGTAAAAATATAATATATCTTTTCTTTATGGTACAGAAGGAGGTGAGATTAGGCTCCCCTTTATTTATTTTTTTTTTTCATTTCTTAATTTTGTATTCTGCTATTCCAACGAATCTTTTTTTAGTCTTGCTTATCTTTATCTTATCTTACTTTCCTAGTTGTGCTAAGTCATGCGCGCGATACAAAGTTCGGGGTAGAGAACTTCTTTGAATCATCCTATTTTTCTGTTCATTATGAAAGAAATTAATATGTGATTTTCAAAATAGGGAATCAAAATAAAACCCTTTTTTTGC